ACCTCCGCTCTATTTATTGGTTTAAGCAAGATACGACTTATTTAAAATTTATATTTGAATTGAATAATAAACCTTTCCGTGAGATTCCATGTATTCTATAGTTACTTACAGCCTCAATTGGCAATTCTTGGTCATTGAGATTCATGCCAATTCAGATTAGTATTTAGGTATATATATTACCTCTTTTTTTTCTTTCAAACAAATTGAAATGATTGAAGTTTTTCTATTTGGAATCGTCTTAGGTCTAATTCCTATTACTTTGGCTGGATTATTCGTAACTGCATACTTACAATACAGACGTGGTGATCAGTTGGACCTTTGATTAATATCTCTTTTTTTTATCGACCTCCTCTTTTTTTTATTTAATCCACAGGAGGTCAAATTCCTATTGCTGTGCAAAAGTTACTGAATCCCTTTCAGTCTAATTTGATCTAAGAATAAAAAAATCACGCTCTGTAGGATTTGAACCTACGACATTGGGTTTTGGAGACCCACGTTCTACCGAACTGAACTAAGAGCGCTTTCTTATATGAATAGATAAGACTGTAAAGAAAAGGATTACCCCATTTTTTTTGGATGCATAGTATTATTGAAATACTATGCCCAATTTAAATCGATCTCAGACGATCCCTCGTTACTGCTCAAAGGAGCAGTAATAGGTAGGGATGACAGGATTTGAACCCGTGACATTTTGTACCCAAAACAAACGCGCTACCAAGCTGCGCCACATCCCTTCCATTGCTCTACAGTGTCATTGTAGAGAATTCCTGTCTTGTTTTCCACATCGTTATTTCCTACGTTGATATACACAATTTTCTGTCCATTTCGTCTTTTTTTTTTTTGTCTCATTTAACATATTTAACATATAATATTTAACATATATTAACATATAATAATAGTCATAGTAAAAGACTTGTATACATATACAAAAATAAATGAGTATTTTTCGCAAATGCTCGGTAAGGGGGAGATGCTTTTTTTCTGTTTTAAGAAAAGAGAAAATCCTATTTACTTTTACTGGATCATTGTACAAAATTTAATATATATTGTACAAAATTTAATATATTAATATTAGAGGAATCTTATGGATTCCGTGTACAACTATAAGTGGTCCTTAACTACCGATTTATGTATTACAATAAAAAAGGAGGTTTTTCGATGCGAGATTTAAAAACATATCTCTCTGTGGCACCAGTACTAAGTACGCTATGGTTCGGGGCTTTAGCAGGTCTATTGATAGAGATTAATCGTTTTTTTCCGGATGCGTTGACATTCCCCTTTTTTTCATTTTAGTTATTGAGATGGGAAGGAATGAAGAAGGTTAAAGATAGAATCAAATATCTGTGACTAACCCCCTCTCCGCTTTTCTCTTTTTTCCCTTTTTTCATTTTTAAAATAAGGGAGGAAAGGGAAAAAATAAGAGTGGATTCACACATAGGGAGGTTCGGGTTCAATAAAAAAATGAATATTAATAAAAAATAATAGAGTAATGGGGGAGTAGAATATAAAATGTGGGTCTAAGGAAAAAGTATTATACAAGATATTATTATACAAGATATTTCAAAGTATTATACAAGATATTTAAACGAGAAATGAAATACTGTACTTCGATTTGAAATAGAGTTTATAAATCTTTGTATTACTTATTATTTTTTATTTTAATTTTATTTATTATGACTTTAATTTACTATGTACTTCGATCTTTCTTTTAGAATTCGATTTCAAGTTAGTAATTTCTATTTGTTTTCCTTCCTTTCTTCTTCTTCGTTTTGTAGAAGAGTTGAATAAATCCAAAATCCAAAGGAGGCTCATGGCCAAGGGTAAAGATGTCCGAGTAACGGTGATTTTGGAATGTACTAGTTGTGTCCGAAACGAGGTTAATGGGGTATCAAGGGGCATTTCCAGATACGTTACTCAAAAGAACCGTCACAATACACCTAATCGATTAGAATTGAGAAAATTCTGTCCGCATTGTTACAAATATACAATTCATGGGGAGATAAAGAAATAGGGCGAACTTAATATTACCCTTTCAAGGAAGGGTAAAAAATAACATTATATATAACATATTTAAATACAAAATAAACAAATCCTATATCCGTGACTTTCAAAATGAGAATTAAGAAATAGGATTTTCGAGATAAAGAGAAGGAATAAACTAAAACAAACTATGGATAAATCCAAACGACCCTTTCTTAAATCCAAGCGATCTTTTCGTAGACGTTTGCCCCCGATTCAATCGGGAGATCGGATTGATTATAGAAATATGAGTTTAATTAGTCGATTTATTAGTGAACAAGGCAAAATATTATCTAGACGAGTGAATAGATTGACCTTGAAACAACAACGATTAATTACTGTTGCTATAAAACAAGCTCGTATTTTATCTTTGTTACCCTTTCTCAATAATGAGAAACCATTTGAAAGAAAGGAGTCGATCGCTAGAACTACTGGTCTTAGAACCAGAACCAGAAACAGAACCAGAACCAGAAATAACTAGGCTTACTTTGGAATCATAATTTTAATGGAATCATAATTAGAATCCGAACTCAAAAGTAGATTAGTATTTTTCCGAGAATCCAGATTAGATTATCGGGTCGTAAGAAAAAAAAAAAAAGAATTGGAGAAAGCTTTTTCTACTGAGCGCGTTCATTCGTTTTGACTATTTTAGCATATTTTTTTTATCCCAGTAATTTCTACTCTAACTTCCCGGAGTTCATTCTTCGGGAAACTCCGTTTAAATTATTCCGACGGACTTTTTATAACCCCACTTCTTTTATTATCTCATTGGAAATCGTATAAAGACAATCCCTATTTAATATAGCTATTTGTGCAAGTATTTTACGATTAAGAAGCAACCGTCCCTTGTACAGATCGTGTATTAATCTACTATAACTATGGGATACCCCCCATTCGCGAATTACTGCGTTTATCCGAGTGATCCACAAACGACGAAAATTGCTCTTTTGACTGCCCCGATCCTGATGAGCCGAAAACAAAGCTCTTATTTTCTGTTGAATAATAGTTCGAGTAAGTCTTGAAAGGGCCCCTCGAAAGTTCGATGCAAATAAACGAATTTTTGTTCTACGTCTACGAGCTATATATCCCCGTCTAATTCTAGTCATTGAATAGATGAAACTTCCACCGAATAACGAATTTATTTCTTTTCTTTCAGTTATTCCTTTCCCCTTTCCTAATCTATTAAGAACAAAACGTATTTTTCCAATGTATAAAATAAAAATTCCAAGGGCTTTGGCTACTATAACCTTCCTGACCGCCATTTTTTCTTTTTTTTAGGCATTTCAATGCGCAATAAAGAAATTCTATTGTGTTATAGGTGTCAAAAATAGAAAAAAAATGGATAAAGAAATAGCGGATTCCTTCGTTTCTATGGTGCCTTCCTAAACGGTGAGGTCTTCTCTATACACCGGAGCCTTTACTTCATTTAATCAACGTTATTGGTAACTTGTATAGTTCACCCTTTTTGGCCCTACCTATGAATTATCCAGCAATAGGCCTTTCACAATGAGATCTACCTATACAGTAACGGTATTTAATTATGAAACTTAGCTGGGTAGCTGACCCTCTTAGTCCGTTCTTGCCAGAGTAGGAGCTTAATCTTTATGCCTTTTTTATTTTATTTATTTTATTTATTAAAAAGTAAGTAAATTAAATAAGTAAAAATGAAATAAATTTAATTAAAATTAAATTAAATAAATTTAAAATAATTAAAAAAAATTCAAATTAAATAAGTAAATAAGAAAGTAAATAAAAAAAAGATTTCCTCCGCTTAATGGCTAACCATTTGCTACCAATGGAGAATTTCTTCTCATCTTAAATTGAGATTTGCACCAACGGAAACCATAAAATTTATTCACAATGTAGGAATGTGATAGCTTTTCTTATTATTTTTTTTATATAGTGAATGGAGTCCCTTCTTACATTCTATACTATTCACCGGTACTGATCATTGATACTGGAAAGTTTTTTTCTTGCTTTTGTACCAGCGCATGGTATGATCTAAACGAGTCGCACATACACCCGAGTACATGTTCCTCGACGTTGAGGGCATCCCCGAAGAGCGGGGGATTTCGTGGCATTTCTGATTGGCTGTCTTGTATTTCTAATAAGTTGTTTAATAGTTGGCATGCTGAATTTATACATAATGGGGCTGGTTTAGATTGATCCTAACCGGAGAATTCTGAATTACTTCCAGTTATTCGAATAGTAAAATCATAGATAAAATCTCAAATTGCGTATTTGTGTGAAATCCGTCTTATTTTCATTCAACTCCTACAAGATCAACAATTCCATAAGCTTGTGCTTCTGTTGCTGACATAAAAGTATCTCTTTCCATGTCTTTGGATACAACCCAAAAGGGTTTGCCCGTTCTTTGTGCATAAACCATTGTGAGGGTTTCACGCAGTACCAGCACTTCTTCCGTTTCCATGACAGTTTCTCTCATGTTTACATCATAAAACAAACAAGCAGGTTGGTGCATCATTACCCTGATGATATAACATAATCAAAAGTTCTTCTACCTCGCATGATGAAGCGAAGAGAAAAGAAAGATAAAGACTAATATAATAGGAAAAAAGATAGAATTGAACAACCGTACGGGCATCTTTGATGCATTGCATATGCATACGGCTTTACAATAAAATTGACCCTTACCCTCCAACCCTCCAAAAAAGAGAAAGAAAGAGAAAAGTAAAATATACCAGACCCTGGTGGGTTAAATGATCAAATGGCCACCCTTCCTTTTTCCTTTTTCTTTTTGAATAGTTAAAAACTACTATGATGGCTCCGTTGCCTTATATTATTATAATATTAATTATATTAATTATTAATATCAATATTATAGATTATAGTAATATATTCATTCATTATTATTATTATTATATTTATTAATATTTTTTAATAATTTAATTATTTTTAATTATTATTATATTAATTAATATATATTAATATATTAATTCATTATTACTATTATTATTATT